AGTGAACTAGAAAGTTCTTTTTCTAGTTATCGCAATTCTAGTTATATGAATAATGGATCTAGGAGTGTAGATTCCTTATACAATCGTTACATGTATGATACTCAATCTAGTTGGAATAATCATATTAATAGTTGCATTGACAGTTATCTTCAATCTCAAATCTGTATGGATACGCCTATTGTAAGTGATAGTAGTGATAGTTACATTTCTAGATACGTTTTTGATAAACGGAGAACTAGTAATGCAAGTAGTGAAAGCGGGGGGTCCGGTATACGAACCCACTCGAAGAGTAGTGATTTAACTCTACGAGAAAGGTCTAATGATCTCGATGCAACTCAAAAATACAGGCATTTGTGGGTTCAATGCGAAAATTGTTATGGATTAAATTATAAGAAATTTTTGAAATCAAAAATGAATATTTGTGAACAATGTGGATATCATTTGAAAATGAGTAGTTCAGAAAGAATCGAACTTTCGATTGATCCTGGTACTTGGGATCCTATGGATGAAGACATGGTATCTCTGGATCCCATTGGATTTCATTCGGAAGAAGAGCCTTATAAAGATCGTATTGATTCTTATCAAAGAAAGACGGGATTAACTGAGGCTGTTCAAACAGGCGTAGGTCAACTAAATGGTATTCCTGTAGCAATTGGGGTTATGGATTTTCAGTTTATGGGAGGTAGTATGGGATCCGTAGTTGGGGAGAAAATCACCCGTTTGATTGAGTACGCTACCAATCAATTTCTACCTCTTATTATAGTATGCGCTTCGGGGGGGGCGCGCATGCAAGAAGGAAGTTTGAGCTTGATGCAAATGGCTAAAATATCGTCTGCCTTATATGATTATCAATCAAATAAAAAGTTATTTTATGTACCAATTCTTACATCTCCTACTACCGGTGGGGTAACAGCTAGTTTTGGTATGTTGGGAGATATCATTATTGCCGAACCCAATTCCTACATTGCATTTGCGGGTAAAAGAGTCATTGAACAAACATTGAATAAAACAGTACCCGAAGGTTCACAAGCGGCTGAATATTTATTCCAGAAGGGCTTATTCGACCTAATCGTACCGCGTAATCTTTTAAAAATCGTTCTTAGTGAGTTATTTAAGCTCCACGCCTTCTTTCCTTTGAATTCAAATTCAATCAAGTAGAGTGCACAAAGTTCAATTATTTGATTTGTAGGAAACAAGTAGTTAGCTTATCAGACTCAAAGTAAACAAGAATGTAGTTTTCTTGGGTGACCTAAGATCTAATTGTAGAAAGAATCAAAAGTTGCGGATAACTCTTTTTTTTACCTAGCTTCCCGATTACTAATTAAGAAGTCGCTAGCAATTGAACAAGATAAAAGGGGGAGTTGCTCCTTTCGTGAAATTCGGTAAAAAAAAAACGAATAACGAATTTTGTCTTACGTATATAATCAAATTCAAATATCGAAAAGATAGATATATCGTTTTTTATCTTTCTTCATCTCCTGAGAATAGAATTCGAATATGTAAATGAGTAAATGAGTCATATCATAAAAGATAGTGTAATAAAGCATCAATTTCCATCTTTCGCTAATTTGTAAGAAACTCTTTCTTTATTAAATTAGAAGACAAGAACAAGACACAAAGAAATGAAGAAAAATAATAAAGTGGATTGTCATACGTATCTTTCATATAGAAGACTAAGTCCATTTATTTAGTTCTACATTCCGTGGACTTATTCTATATATCCACTATAGATACTTATCTATTTACTTATATATTTATATTTACTAAGAATTTTCAAACGGAATTAATTAGTATTATTGCATTAATTGATAATAACTACTACGAACTACAAATTCAGAATAATTACAATTCTTAATTATAATTATTATAAATAAAAAAATATTCAAAAAAAAAAAAAAATAACAGGTGCAAATAGTCAATCGAGGTACCCCATTTTATGACAACTTTCAATTTTCCCTCCATTTTTGTGCCTTTAGTAGGCCTAGTATTTCCGGCAATTGCAATGGCTTCTTTATTTCTTCATGTTCAAAAAAACAAGATTGTTTAGATCTGAGGGGACCCAATCTCAGCCGTTTTTTTGAAACTTAGACTTGTAGCATAACACAGATATTTATTTCGGGAAATGAAATATGGTCTAACATGTGATTTCCGCCGAAAAAAAGCTCTTATGCCTGCAGAAAATGATCTATAGGTAAATGAATTCTAGCTAGTTTCAAATAGATCAGTATCACCGGATGCCTAAAATGTGTAAAGTTGGTGGATCTGTATGTATATCAATATCTATATTGGGATCATATGAAGGGTATGTTATTATTATTTTAGATCGAGCCAATTTGATGAATTACTCCTTACTACTTACTAAAGGTTCACTTCAAACTAGTACTAGTTCACATCAAACTAGTGCTAGTTGATGAGAGTTCCTTCGGAACCAAAAAGGCAAATTTGGGGTATTCTCCCAATTCCAATAAAATGAAATTAGATCAAGTATGAGTTGGCGATCAGAACATATATGGATAGAACTTATAACGGGGTCTCGAAAACTAAGTAATTTTTGCTGGGCCCTTATCGTTTTTTTAGGTTCATTAGGATTCTTATTGGTTGGAACTTCTAGTTATCTTGGTAGAAATTTGATATCTTTTTTTCCGTCTCAGCAAATCATTTTTTTTCCACAAGGGATCGTGATGTCTTTCTACGGGATCGCGGGTCTCTTTATTAGTTCCTATTTGTGGTGCACAATTTCCTGGAATGTGGGTAGTGGTTATGATCGATTTGATAGAAAGGAAGGAATAGTGTGTATTTTTCGTTGGGGATTTCCTGGAAAAAACCGTCGCATATTCCTCCGATTCCTTATAAAAGATATTCAATCCGTTAGAATAGAAGTAAAAGAGGGTATTTATGCTCGCCGTGTCCTTTATATGGACATTAGAGGCCGGGGGGCCATTCCGTTGACCCGTACTGATGAGAATTTGACTCCACGAGAAATTGAACAAAAAGCCGCGGAATTGGCCTATTTCTTGCGCGTACCAATTGAAGTCTTTTGAGAAAAGGAACTGGGCTGAAGAACGAATGCTTTCTTAGGCGTATCCAAATCCATGCAACTCAATTTAACCGAGTCACAAATTGAACGACTAGAATCAATTCATCTCATATATCAAATGATTTCGAAAGAAAGAAATTTCTTTTTTATTTTGAAATTCCAGATTTGTTGTAACTGATACTTTATTAGATGAAGATAAATCATAAGATGCAGATAAATCATATCTTGTCAATTATTTGCTTTTTGCCAATCGACCCTTCTTTTGTGTTCCTTACGAACCAATAAAAGAATGGGTTTTCTTCATAATGATAACTGCCTTCTGTCTTGTTTTGACGCTCGTTTTTTTGATCATCACAATATCTTTCTCTCAATTATTCTATTCTTGGCTATGGGTAATCTTGGAATTTATTCGAAATATTGGATATTTTGATAGAAAAGGAGTTCTTTCGTCTCAAAATCTCAATACATTCATTAAAGTACTTCTTTCGGTCATTCATCGAAAGGAGACACTTGTTTGGGATTTGATGAATTGAGATATCTGGAAACCCTATTTTTCTTATTTTTTCATTCGAATTCGAAGTGGAGTCTATTTCTGTACTCTCTCTAGATGTTGAAAAAAATCACAAATAAATCGATTTGATACCTTGTCTAGAACTCACGGGTGAAAAAAATATTTGATCACAGAGAGTCGACGGGGTTAATTAACAATTCACAGATGAAAAATGGCAAAAAAGAAAGCATTCACTCCTCTTTTGTATCTTGCATCTATAGTATTTTTGCCCTGGTGGATTTCTCTCTCATTTACGAAAAGTATGGAATCTTGGGTGACTAATTGGTCGAGTACTGGTCAATCCGAAATTTTTTGGAATGATATTCAAGAAAAAAGTATTCTAGAAAAGTTCATAGAATTAGAGGAAATCCTCTTCTTGGACGAAATTATCAAGGAATACTCGGAGACACATCTACAAATGCTTCCTATAGGAATCCAAAAAGAAACGATCCAATTAATCAAGATACACAACGAGGATCGTATCCATACGATTTTGCACTTATCGACAAATATAATCTGTTTTGTTATTCTAAGTGGCTATTCTATTTTAGGTAATGAAGAACTTGTTATTCTTAACTCTTGGGCTCAGGAATTCCTATATAACTTAAGTGATACAATAAAAGCTTTTTTGATTCTTTTAATAACGGATTTATGTATCGGATTTCATTCACCCCACGGGTGGGAACTAATGATTGGTTCTGTCTACAAAGATTTTGGATTTATTCATAATGATCAAATTATATCCGGTCTTGTTTCCACCTTTCCAGTTATTCTGGATACTATTTTTAAATATTGGATTTTCCGTTATTTAAATCGCGTATCGCCGTCACTTGTAGTTATTTATCATTCAATGAATGATTGATAAATGATCCACCAATATTAATCTAATCCAAAAAAACTTTCTATTCGGGGTTTTCATCCCAGAGTATTCCAGTAAAATGATTCCAGTAAATAGCAGAATCGTGGATAGCGACCTAGACTAGTGACCTACCCAATTTATTGTAGAAATTTTCGGATCAATGATTAGACCATGCAAACTCGAAATACTTTTTCTTGTATAAAGGAACAGATTACTCGATCTATTTCCGTATCGCTTATGATATATATCATAACCCGTACGTCGATTTCAAGTGCATATCCCATTTTTGCGCAGCAGGGTTATGAAAATCCACGAGAAGCGACTGGGCGTATTGTATGTGCCAATTGCCATTTAGCTAATAAGCCCGTGGATATTGAGGTTCCACAAACGGTACTTCCGGATACTGTATTTGAAGCAGTTGTTCGAATTCCTTATGATAAGCAAGTGAAACAAGTTCTTGCTAATGGCAAGAGGGGGGGTTTGAATGTGGGGGCTGTTCTTATTTTACCGGAGGGGTTTGAGTTAGCTCCTGCCGATCGTATTTCTCCCGAGAT